CCACGGTCGGAATAGGCGGGTCAATTCCCTCCCTGAGAACCGTACTTGAGAGTTTCCTACCTCATACGGCTCGACAACCAACTCTTTTGTTTTGGTATACCAGTTTTTTAACTTTAACTAACCTACTTTAACTTTATATCTAATTGAATGTCTGATTGAATGAGATTTCTTATAGATATTCGATTTTTCTTGTATTAAACAAAAGAGAGTAATTACATGAGTTTCAAACTTTAATTTTGACTTAATTAATATATTAATTAATATAATAAGTTTTATCTTTTCTCCTACCTTCAGAAAAAAGGGCATGTCCACTGTTTTTAGATATTATAATTTTCTGAAAGGTAACTATCCCGCTTTCATATAAAAATTTATATAGAATCTTTGAAAAAGACTTTTTTCATACTTCATAAAAAAGAAAAAGACTTACTGTCTTTAGGATCTGATGCTACACCGCTGCTCAATACCTTAGGGGATCTACTCTATTACATAAGTAGATTCCGAAGATTTATCTCATATTATGATATAAATAAACAGCTCTTGTTGTATCGGTCCAAAACCTTTCCAATTGATCTTTACGGTGCTTCCTCTATCAATTAAATCTTTTTTTATCCATAGAAAGAAAGTATTTAGGCATATCCAGTCTTCACTTCATATTTGATCTATGAAGTTTATTTATTTGCTACAGCTGATTAAAAATCGTTTTGTACGATGCTTATGTAGAAAGCCCTTTTTTGTGTTTCTAGTATTTAATTGACTAGCTGTTCGTTCTTTTTTTCTATAGTGGAGATAGTCGCACGTAATGACAAATCACAGCCATATTATTAAAAGCTTGTGGTAAAAAGGGGTTTCGTTCTAATGCCCGAAAATAATATTCTAAAGCTTTGGTATGTTCCCCATTACTTGTGTGGATAAGGCCTATATTATAGAGTATATAACTTCGATCATAGGGGTCAATTTCTAGGCGCATAGCTTCATAATAATTCTGTAATGCTTCCGCATAATTTCCTTCAGATTGAGCCGACATCCGTTACGGTCGTCATTCGCTTTAACGAATTCTCCGTTTCAGAACCGTATGTGAGATTTTCATCTCATACGGCTCCTCCTTTAGGTGCATAATGAAAATAATATATGGAAAAATTTGATGTCATTATGAACTAAGCGGGGCTAATGTTTTTACAAGAAATCCCTAGCCAACCTTCTTGCAAAAGATCTTTTCTTACTACCAAGTGGGTTCATGCTAGATAAAAATAAAAAAGTAAACTCTAAAAATTTCTTTGTTCTCAACGCCCCTAAATTTCCAGGAATTAGCCACTTCAACAGTCTTCAATGGTTATACGGGTATCCAAAGTACGAACGAGATGGATGTTTATTGTTCCAACCATTTTAATTAGTCCCAATCCCAAAGAAGAAGAAGAAAGAAAAGGAATCATTTTGAAGAAAGTTTTCGTGTTGTTGATTTCTCGGCGTAGTGCTTCTTCCCCTATGCCTCCTATTCGTATATTGTATTAGTGTAGTAGGATTGATCTGTAATACGGGAACCATAGGTAAAACCTTTTGCTCAATACTAGAATTCACAATTGAAGCATCTAAGGCTGCATTAATCGTGGATACATGACAGAAGGGATTGCTTTTTTTATATTATAAACTTCACCTTCAAAAGCGTAGATTTTTTTCAATACTCGTTTTTCTTTCTATTCCAAATCGGCGAGAAAAAAAAATAATGATAATCAAATCGCACCATCTCTGTAATAAGTAAATGCCTCCTTTTCTCCGGAAGTTGTCGGAATGACTCGTAATAAGATATCGGCTACAATTGTAAAGGTTTTATCAATAAAATTTCCATTTATACGCGATCTTGGCATAGGTAATAATCCATTCTATAACTCTTTTGATTTCCTTTACCTTTTCTTTTGTGAGAAAATTTTCTCACAAACAAAGGAATTGTATAGTACGAACTAACATAAAAGGGGACTCATAAAAAAAAAACCTTCTATCTACTTACAATTTTTTCCGGTCAAAAAAGGTATCTATTAACCATAATCTAAAAAACGATGAATAACTCGCTATTCACCCAGGTACTCAGTCATAATCCTGGTGTCGGAGAGATGGCCGAGTGGTTGAAGGCGTAACATTGGAACTGTTATGTAGGCTTTTGTTTACCGAGGGTTCGAATCCCTCTCTTTCCGTACTTTCAACTAATTCACCAATCTTACGTGATTGACCACAATGTATCAAATCAAATAAAAAAGAATAGATATAAAATCTACCTTGTTTTAATTTTTAAATAGATTCTCTATTCCTAATTTCTTTGATATGGAATATGCTGGGAAGAGCAAACAAGGGATCCAAATCTCCCTACCAATCTATGATACATGAATAGGAAAAAGATTCCCCGACAAAATCCCTTACCTTGTGCCTTTTTATTTTTAATCAAAAAGGAGGGCGAAGGGGAGTTGTCCGAACTCTTGTTTTTAGTTATTTTTTTAATGTAAGTTAGGTTTATTAAGTCTGTCGAGAGTAATATTCTACGACAAGCAATTCATTTATTTTCAAACCGACGCATTTCCTATCTATTATTTGATTGACTAACCCTTCATATTGGAATGTGTGAAGAGTCAGATGGTTTGGCAATTCCTCGGGGGCAGACGAATCAAGAAGATTTTGAACCAAAGTTCTAGAGTTTTGTTCATCCTTCACTGTAATAATATCTCGGGGTTTGCAGCGATAACTTGGTATATCAACTATATGACCATTAACTAAAATATGTCCATGGTTAACTAATTGGCGTGCTTGAGGAATAGTCAAAGCCATACCCAATCGAAAAAGGATGTTATCCAAACGCATTTCAAGTAATTGTAGTAAAACTTGACCTGTTGACCCCTTGGCTTTTCCGGCGATACGAACATATTTAAGTAATTGGCGTTCTGTAAGACCATAATGAAAACGCAATTTTTGTTTTTCTTCTAAACGAATACGATATTGAGATTTTTTTCCGGAGCGCGATTGGTTTCTAAGATCGCTTCCTGCCCTAGGCCTTTTACTAGTTAGTCCCGGTAAAGCCCCCAGACGGCGTATTTTTTTAAAACGAGGCCCTCGGTAACGTGACATAAAGACTCCTTTTTTTTATTGAAATTGTACAAAACTAAACAAAATTAAAACTGAACTAAATGATAATGATAAATGACGTGAAATCCACTCCAATAAACTATTTGGAATACAAAGAGTAAGAAGATATATTCTTCTCAATATACAGATTTTTTTTTATTGTATATACAATATATATAAATAAAATAAATCATAAAAATTTTCCTTTATTTTCTTGATTTATTTTGCAAAGGTCTAATCCTTTTACCCAATATATATTCCTATATGGAAGTTTATATGACATAATATAAATGGAGTGGTAACTCTGGGAAAAGGTGAAATAAGTCTTTTCAATCTTCTTTGATTTTGAAAGTACATTAAAAATCATGTAAAAAAACGAAAAAATATGCAAAAGCCGGCTATCGGAATCGAACCGATGACCATCGCATTACAAATGCGATGCTCTAACCTCTGAGCTAAGCGGGCTCAAATAAAATAGCACGTGCATACAAATTCACTAAACTACTATATTGTATCAATTAACTATTCTATTCATATTTTTCCTTATCTATTTAGAATTAATTAATCATATTCTATATATTCTAGAACAAAATATAGCTCAAATAAATAGTGACTATCATTAAATAAATAAAACATAACCTTAATTAATAGAATATAGCAATATATCGACTTTATAATTTTGATTTCATTAGTTTATAAATAAGAAACTCTTAATTAGATCAGAAATCTTTTTTTTCTAATAATATAGAATTATTCGAATTAATATTCGAAATGAATATTCGAATATAATTTTTTAGAATTATTAGAATTTAAAATCTACGAAGTCGACTTATAATCTTTTTCCGCTGCACATTGTAGAATTCTAAGTTTCAAAAAAAATCATAAATTTCTTTTCATGGAAGTTAAAAAAAAAAGAGAATCGACCGTTCGACTATTTTAAAAAATTTAAGACAAAGATGATAAAAGGAATAACATATATATATGTTATGTAATATATAACCATATTGAATTGCAAATACAAAAATGATAGAATCTTTGTTGATTAGACTAAATCAATATGGATTGGGCTAAAAAAAAAAAAAAGAAAGAAGATACCAAAGAAAAAAAGTATCTATATGTAATGAATTCCAAAGTTTCGGCATAAGAAAAAGTGGAAAGACATAATAATGAGATCCTAATCTCAAAGCAAAAAGGGGGATATGGCGGAATCGGTAGACGCTACGGACTTAATTGGATTGAGCCTTGGTATGGAAACCTACTAAGTGATAACTTTCAAATTCAGAGAAACCCTGGAATTAACAATGGGCAATCCTGAGCCAAATCCAGGTTTACGCGAACAAACCAGAGTTTAGAAAGCGAGAAAAAAGGGATAGGTGCAGAGACTCAATGGAAGCTGTTCTAACAAATGGAGTTCACTACCTTGTGTTGATAAAGGAATCCTTCGATCCAAACTTAAAATAAAAAAGGATGAAGGATAAAAACCTATTTTGTATAAATATAGGTAACACAAAACGATCTAAAAAATGACGATCTGAATCTCGATTTCTGTTTTTTTTTTAGTAGAAATGGTGTGAATCAATTCGAAGTTTAAGAAAAAATCGAATATTCGTTGATCAAATGATTCACTTCATAGTCTGATAGATCCTTGGTGGAACTTATTAATCGGGCGAGAATAAAGATAGAGTCCCATTCTACATGTCAATACTGACAACAATGAAATTTATAGTAAGATGAAAATCCGTTGACTTTTAAAATCGTGAGGGTTCAAGTCCCTCTATCCCCAACTCTACTCCCCCAAAAAGTATGTTTGACGCCTTACCTTTTTTTTAGTTATTCAAGAATTCATTATCTTTTTTCATTCATCCTACGCTTTTACAAAAATTTCTTTTCTTATT